GTCTACAGCCATTATGTGGCATAGGGGTTACATCCCGCACAAAAGTTAATAGTATACCACTTCTGCGAATAGCGCGTAATGCTGCGTCTCTTCCGAGACCCGGTCCTTTTATCATGACTTCTGCTCGTTGCATACCTTGATCCACTACTGTACGAATAGCATTTCCTGCTGCGGTTTGAGCAGCAAAGGGCGTCCCCCTTCTTGTACCCTTGAATCCACAAGTACCGGCAGAGGACCAAGAAACCACTCGACCCCGTACATCTGTAACAGTCACAATAGTATTATTGAAACTTGCTTGAACATGAATAACCCCCTTTGGTATTCTCCGTGTATTCTTACGTGAACCAATTCTCGGTATAGTTTTTGCCATTTTTTCATCTCATAAATATGAGTCAGAGATATATGGATATATCCATTTCGTGTCAAAAAGGACCCCTCCCTTTACCCTTTTTACTTTTACATCGGGTGTTTTAACAAGTCTGATTATCCTTGTCTTTGTTTATGTCTTGGGTTGGAACAAATTACTATAATTCGTCCCCGCCTACGGATTAGTCGACATTTTTCACAAATTTTACGAACAGAAGCTCTTATTTTCATATTTGGCATTCCTCATTTTAATTCTGAATCTATTTTTTGGAAGAAAATAGGTTTCTTGGAATTTTTTATCTCGAATCATCTTCTCACGAAAGGAATGTTGAAGTTGATAAAAACACCTAATCTTTCGAATCCTTATTGCGAAGTCGATAAATTATACGTCCTCTGGTTGAATCATAACGACTTACTTCAATTTTAACTCTATCGCCTGGTAGTATCCGTATAAAACTACGTCGGATCTTTCCCGAAACATAACCTAGAATCATATCTTGATTATCTAAACGAATCCGGAACATACCGTTGGGAAGGGATTCAGTAATTAAACCTTCATGAATCCATTTTTGTTCTTTCATTCCAGGTAAAGCCTCCTTGAAGTATCAATTGATGGAGGAGGAACGATATTAGACAACCCGCCCCTTTTCTTTTTGTTTTCGCAAATAAGAAGTTTCGGACCCAATTCGTATATTAGAAGGATTACCATATATAACACAAAACTTCTCCACCAATTCGTTCTAGTCGAGCCTCTCGGTCTGTCATTATACCTCGAGAAGTAGAAATAATTACAATTCCCATCCCACCTAAAATTCTAGGAATTCGTTGGTAGTTCGAATAGATTCGGAGACCAGGCCGGCTGATCCGTTTTAAATTTAAAAAATTTATATAAGACCTTTTCCTATTCCTTCTATGCCGTAGGGTTAAAACCAAAAAATATTTTTTGGTTTCTTTATGTTTTCTCACGTTTTCGATAAAACCTTCTCGTAAAAGTATTTTAACAATATTTTCAGTGATATTAGTATATGCTATTCGAACCACCCTTTTTCTATCCATATCAGCATTTCGTATAGAAGTTATTATGTCAGCAATAATATCCCTACCCATGGTGAATTAAATTTCTTGGTGCTCCCCAATTTTGATATAATCAACATGTTTTTTTTACTTATTTGTTTATGAATTTAAATTTAAATTAAAGGCATATGCGTGAGACACAATCTACTAAAAATTCTGAATATATTTCTTAATCTCTTTCTTTCAAATACTTTACTATAACCAATGGTATTATCTTATTTTAGAAGACCTTACAATACCTCCGGAGCTAATGAAACTATTTTAGTAAAATTTAACTGTCTCAATTCCCGGGCAATTGCACCAAAAATTCGAGTTCCTTTGGGGTTTCCTTCTTGGTCAATGACAACCGCAGCATTGTCATCGTATCGTATTATCATACCGTTATCACGTTTGAGTTCTTTACAAGTACGTACAATTACAGCTCTGACCACCTCCGATCTTGCTAGGGGCATATTTGGCACTGCGTCTTTGATCACAGCAACAATAACGTCACCGATATGAGCATATCGACGATTGCTAGCTCCTATGATTCGAATACACATCAATTCTCGAGCCCCGCTGTTATCCGCTACATTCAAAAGGGTCTGGGGTTGAATCATATCATTTTTTTAGAATCTATTCTTTCAATGCAAAGCAAAGAGTGAAGAAAAAAAAAAAAAAGAAATATTGTTTGTCCAAAGAAAGAAACCGGCACCTGTTATTGTTTTTTTATCCCCAAGACCTTTTTCTTTTGATTTTTTTTATCCCGAAATAATGAATTGAGTTCGTATAGGCATTTTGGACGATGCTATTGAAATCGCCCTTCTGGCTATATTTTCTGTTACTCCACCCATTTCATAAAGTATTCGACCTGGTTTAACAACAGCTACCCAATATTCAGGGGATCCTTTCCCCGAACCCATACGTGTTTCTGCGGGTCTTACTGTAACCGGTTTGTCTGGAAATATACGTACCCATATTTTTCCACCGCGGCGTGCATTTCGTGTCATTGCTCGTCGACCTGCTTCTATTTGTCTAGACGTGATCCAAGCAGGTTCAAGTGCCTGAAGAGCGTATTTAC